ACAGAACCTTAACTTATTACTTGTTATTAGTTAGTTATTAGACGAGATTTTACGAAAAAAAATTAGAAGAGAACAAATATTTTTTTTTTGATGCGAAAACGTAGGAGAAACCACCCTTTTTAATTTGATTCTATTTAGAATGAAAGGGGATTCCATCATATTCCTATTCATATTCCTATATAGTGAAGTCTTATTTGAAGTCTTATCCCGGATTCCCACAAAAGAAAATCATTTTTTCACACTTATTAGTTAATAATGAGTGCTAGTGATTGGATTCCTATGTTTATTCTGATAGGAAATAAGATATTCAAATAAAGAATTTTGGATCGAATGACTATTCATCTATTGTATTTTTATCTATTGTATTTTTATGCAAATAGGGGGCAAGAAAACTCTATGGAAAGATGGTGGTTTAATTCGATGGTGTTTAAGAAGGAGTTAGAACGCGGGTATGGGATAAATGAATCAATGGATAATCTTGGTCCTATTGAAAATACTAGTCAAAGTAAAGATCCGAATAGAAAAGCTAAAAATATTCATAGTTGGGGGGGTCGTGACAATTCTAGTTACAGTAATGTCGATCATTTTTTCGGCATCAAAGACATTTGGAATTTCATCTCTGATGATACTTTTTTAGTTAGAAATAGTAATGGAGACAGTTATTCTATCTATTTTGATATTGAAAATCGGATTTTTGAAATTGACAATGATCATTCTTTTCTGAGTGAACTAGAAAGTTCTTTTTATAGTTATCGGAATTCTAGTTATCCGAATAATGGATCTACGAGTGAAGATCCCTACTACAATCATTACATGTATGATACTCAATATAGTTGGAATAATCACATTCATAGTTGTATTGACAATTATCTTCAGTCTCAAATCTATATGGATACGCCCGTTGTAAGCGATAGTAGTGACAGTTACATTTCTAGGTGCATTTTTTGTAAACATACAAATAGTCGTGAAAACGCGAGGTCCAGTATACGAACCCTTAGTGATTTAACTCTAAGAGAAAGGTCTAATGATCTCGATGTAAGTAAAAAATACAGGCATTTGTGGATTCAATGCGAAAATTGTTATGGATTAAATTATAAGAAATTGTTGAAATCAAAAACAAATATTTGTGAACAATGTGGATATCATTTGAAAATGAGTAGTTCAGATAGAATCGAGCTTTCGATCGATCCCGGTACTTGGGATCCTATGGATGAAGACATGGTCTCTATAGATCCCATTGGATTTTATTCGGAGGAGGAGTCTTATAAAGATCGTATCGATTCTTATCAAAGAAAGATAGGATTAACTGACGCTGTTCAAACAGGCACAGGTCAACTAAATGGTATTCCCGTAGCAATTGGGGTTATGGATTTTCAGTTTATGGGGGGTAGTATGGGATCCGTAGTCGGGGAGAAAATCACCCGTTTGATTGAGTACGCTACCAATAAATTTCTACCTCTTATTATAGTATGCGCTTCAGGGGGGGCACGCATGCAAGAAGGAAGTTTGAGCTTGATGCAAATGGCTAAAATATCGTCTGCTTTATATGATTATCAATCAAATAAAAAGTTATTTTATGTATCAATCCTTACATCTCCTACTACTGGTGGGGTAACAGCTAGTTTTGGTATGTTGGGAGATATCATTATTGCCGAACCCAATTCCTACATTGCATTTGCGGGTAAAAGAGTAATTGAACAAACATTGAATAAAACAATACCTGAAGGTTCGCAAGCCGCTGAATTTTTATTCCAGAAGGGCTTATTCGACCTAATCGTACCACGTAATACTTTAAAAAACGTTCTGAGCGAGTTATTTAAGCTCCACGCTTTCTTTCCTTTGAATTTAAATTCAATCAAATCAAGTAGAGCACACTAAATTCAATTAGTTTATTTGTAGCAAACAAGTAGTTAGTTTATCAGAATCAAAGTAAATAAGAATGGAGTTGACCTAAGATCTAATTGTAGAAAGAATCAAAAGTTGCGGATAACTCTTTTTTTTTTACCCAGAATCCCGATTACTAATTAAGAAGTCTCTATCAACAAGATAAAAGAGTGAATTCTTCCTTTCGTGAAATTGGGCAAATAAAAAAAAAAAAAGAATTTCGTCTTATGTATATAATCAAATAAAGAAAAGATAGATATATAGTTTTTTATCTTTCTCTATTTCTCGAAAATCCCATTTTCTAAAAAGTTGGGTCGTATTCTAACGAATCTTTCGATAATCGGTAAGAAACTCTTTCTTTATTAAAAATTCGAAGATAAGAACAAAAGACAAAGAAATGAAGAAAAATAATAAAGTTAATTATCATACATATCTTTCATGTAGAAAGATGAATAAGTCCATTTATTTAGTTCTACATTCCTTGGACTTATTCTATATACTCACTAAGATATATAGATACTTGTTTCTATACTAAGAATTTGAAATTTAGTTAATTAATATTAGTTAATTAATAATAATTACAATTCTTAATTCTAATTATTAGAAGATATTATTA